GTGGCGATCAATTGGACCTTTGATTAATTAACATTTCTTTTTTTTTTGATTGACCTCCCGTAGATTAAAGCAAACAGGAGGTCAAATTCAAATTGCTGTTCAACTATTTCCGTTTTATTTTGAACCCTAACAAATAAGGATGATCTAATCACGCTCTGTAGGATTTGAACCTACGACATTGGGTTTTGGAGACCCACGTTCTACCGAACTGAACTAAGAGCGCTTTATTATCACAAAAAAGAGTTTGTTACCCAAACTGTGTTGGATATAGATACTAGCATAAATAATAAAATGAAACATTGCTTATGTATATTCAATTTTAATCACTATCAATTGACCCCTTCTTAACTTCTCATAAGTTAAGTAATAGGTAGGGATGACAGGATTTGAACCCGTGACATTTTGTACCCAAAACAAACGCGCTACCGAGCTGCGCTACATCCCTTTCAATTGGTATACAGTGTCATTGTAGAGAATCCCTGTCTTCTTTTCCACATATTTATTTCTTTTATTGATATATTAACTTGTCACTTATTCTTTTTTTTTTTAGTCTCATATCATATAATAATAGACTTATATTAGATACGTAATGAAGAAATAAGAAACCGTAAAAAAAAAATGAATATTTTTCAGAAATTCTCAGACACAACGGGACTTTTTTTTTATAAAAGGAATATTTACTGAATTGTTGTATATTTCAATCTGCATTATGGATTCTGTGTAGAAATACAAGTGTTAGCCATTAACTACATATACACATCTGGTCATATATGTAATACTATTAGGTATTACAAATTAGAATAAAATCACAAAAAAAAGCAGGAGGATTTTAAATGCGAGATCTAAAAACATATCTTTCCGTGGCACCGGTAGTAAGTACTCTATGGTTTGGTTCTTTAGCAGGTTTATTGATAGAGATCAATCGTTTATTTCCAGATGCGTTAATATTCCCCTTTTTTTCATTATAGTAATTGAGGCACGAAGAAAATTAGAGCTACAATAAAAAATCTGTGCCTAACCCACCTACTTACTCTTCTTTTTTTCTAATGAAAATAAATTAGAAAAGAATAAAACCAGATTTGCCCTAGCGAAACTATGAACTCCGGGTTCCGGGACCAAAAATGAATTAATTACTAATAGCGTGAGAAAGAAAATGGAATAGATGTGACAACAATATCATAATAATACAAGATAATTCACTGAAAAATGAAATATTGTACAGCAATTCTAAGTATAGAGTTAGAAATCATTATATTACTTATTATTACTATATTGATATATTGCAACGAAATCTTTTATAATTGGATTTCAATCTAGCAATTTATATTTTTTTTTTTCCTTTGTTTTTTCTTCGCTTCGGATAGGAAAATGGAAAAATAGACCAGGTGAGTTAATCAAAAACCCAAAGGAGGTTCATGGCCAGGGGTAAAGATGCCCGAGTAACAATTATTTTGGAATGTACCCGTTGTGTTCAAAACCGGGTTAATAAGGACTCAATGGGCATTTCCCAGTATATTACTCAAAAAAATCGCTATAATACGCCTAGTCGATTGGAATTGAAAAAATTCTGTACCTCTTGTTACAAACATACGATTCATGGGGAGATAAAGAACTAGGTCTAACCGACCGCTCGTGTGTCCGTCTTGCTTTCCAAGAAAAAAGAAAAGCCACATATTATATCTACTAATTATTATATATTAATATTATTTATAGAACAAAAATTATATATAATAGATCCTATATTTATTTAAATAGAAAATAAACAAGACAAAGAAATACTTTTGTTTAATTCGAAATCATTTTTGATACGATCAAAATAGAATTAGGATTTTCAGGACAAGGAATAAAAAAACCATGGATAAAACTAAACGGCTCTTTCTTAAATCTAAGCGATCTTTTCGTAGGCGTTTGCCCCCGATACAATCGGGGGATCGGATTGATTATAGAAATATGAGTTTAATTAGTCGATTTATTAGTGAACAAGGAAAAATATTATCTAGGCGAGTGAATAGATTGACCTTAAAACAACAACGATTAATTACTATTGCTATAAAACAAGCTCGTATTTTATCTTTGTTACCTTTTCTTAATAATGAGAAAGAGTTTGAAAGAAACGAGTCGACTCCTAGAACTACAGGCCTTAGAATTAAAAATAAATAGGCTTGCTCTTCAATTGAATCAAAAAAAAACTTCAATCCGACTAAAAATACGAATTGACATTTTGTTCAAAAAAAAAGATTTTATTGTTGTGTCGTAAGAAAAAAAAAAGACTTTGGGAATAAATATTTTTTTATTGAACGTGTTTGTTCAGTGTGACGACTTTATCATGATCCTATTCTATTTTACCATACTAATTTCTACTCTACCTTCCCAAATTCACTCAACAGGGAACTTCCCTTAAAACATTACCGGGGATTACTTGCAACCTCTTTATCTTATTTGAAGGTCTCATTGCAAATCATATAAAGACATTTCTTATTTAATATAGCTATTTGTGCAAGTATTTTACGATTAAGAAGCAACTGTCCTTGGTACAGCTTATGTATTAATCTACTATAACTATTGTATAGTTTATAGGCTCGAATTACTGCATTTATGCGAGTAATCCACAAACGACGAAACTCCCTTTTTTTTCTACTTCTATCTTGATGAGCCGAAACCAAAGCTCTTATTTTCTGTTGAGCAATAGTACGAGAAAGTCTTGAATGAGCCCCTTGAAAACTTGATGCAAATAAACGAATTTTGGTTCTACGTCTTCGAGCTACATATCCTCGTTTAATTCTAGTCATTGAATAAATTAAATGAAATTTTGATGAATAACTAATTAATTTCTTTTCTTTCAGTTATTTCCTTTAGCTTTCCTAGTCTATTAATAACAAAACGGATTCTTCCAGTGTATAAAATCAAAATTCCAACGGCTTTTGCTACTCTAACCTTCCTGGCCACGATTTTTTTTCTAGGCTTCTCACCTCGAAATAAGAACTTGTATTGATACTAGGTATCAAAAAACATAATAAAAAAAGTAGTAAATAGAAAAAAGTATAGTGGTTTCCTTCGTTTCTATGGTTGCTTCTTAACGGCGAGGTCCTCTCTATACACCGGAGCCCCCTCCCTCATTTCATTTAATCAATACTATTGTTAACTTGTACAGTTCACACTCGTTGGCTCTACCCATCATTATCAAGTAATAGGTCTTTCACAAGGAGACCCACCTATAAAGTAACGGTATTTTATTTAATTATGAAGATTTGCTGAGTAGCTGACCTTGTTAGTCCGTTCTTGCAGGAGTCAAGGGTATAATTTTTCTACTTTTTAAATAGCATTTCCCTGCTTAATGAATACTATTCGCTATTAATGGGGAATTCTTTTTCATCTTAAATTAGATGTGTAAGTGATTGGATTTGTACCAATATCAACCATAAATTAATTTGATACCACAATAGAAGGATATGATATATCCTTTTTTTTAGATATTTTTATTCTTCGTCTAGTAAATGGTATCCTTATATTCGATCCTATATCACTGTTACTGATCACTTATATTGGATCAATTCTTTTGGACCAGTCCACGATCTGAACGCGTCGCACATACACCCTAGTACATGTTCCTCGTCGCTGAGGACATCCCCCAAGAGCGGGGGATTTCGTGACTTTTTTGATTGGCTGGCGTGTGTTTCTAATAAGTTGTTTAATAGTTGGCATATTGAATCATATACATAATGGGATGGTTTAGATCGATCCTAACCGGATAATTATGAATACTTTTTTATTAATGTAGTTATAGAATATTTAGAATATTGTATTAACCCCGAAAAGAAGATAAAAAAGAAAACTGCATACTTACGTAAAATCGCTCTTATTTTTTTTTTATTCAACCGCTACAAGATCAATAAGTCCATAAGCTTGGGCTTCTGTTGCTGACATAAAAGCATCTCGTTCCATGTCTTCGGAAACAACCCATAAAGATTTTCCCGTTCTTTGTGCATAAACCTTTGTGAGGGTTTCGCGCATCTTCAGTAGTTCTTCCACTTCCAGGATAAAATTTCCCAGCGTTGTCTTATAAAAAGAACTAGAGGGTTGATGGATCATTACCCTGATGAAATAACATAATAAATTAGTATTCTATCTCGAAAGAATAATATTACTTATAATAAGATAGAAAAAGGATAAAATAAAACAACCGTACAGGCTTCTTTTCCACATTGCATACGGCTCTACAATGGAATTCACTTTTATTCCTTTATTCCTTTTTTTTACCTCTTATAATATAAATTATTAAGGTCTATCACATAGGTAAATGATCCAATAACCACCCTTCTTTTTGGAGTAGTTAAAAAAATACTACGATGGTTCCGTTGCTTTATATATTTATTTCCTCTGTTATTTAGCAATCCCAAAATTTCTTTTTTTTTTTTTTTTTTTTTGGTTAAGAATAATATATATATGTTTATATATTTTTTTACTGTTTTATTTATCAATCCAAATATTTTTTTTTTTTTTTTTTTTTTATTCTTTCATAATTATATATATATATATATATATATATATATATATATATATATATATATATTGTTAAGAGTTTTTCGGTGTGAAAACAAAAAAGTTTGTGACGCTGAAATGGGTCTCCTGATATATCAGATAAAATAGGAAATATCCTTTGCCTCATACTACTTTTTCGATACATAAGTTAACGCTTTTGAAAAAAATAATTTCAAATCGAATTCGAAGTGCCATGCTATTATTACTTAAATACTTATATTTCATATATCGCGAAGGCATAGTCTTGTCTTCTTTTATTTTTTATCGCAAATCAACTAAAAAACTCATTGGCGCCAAGCGTGAGGGAATGCTATACGTTTGGTAATTTCTCCTCCGACCAGAAGAAAAGATCCCATTGAAGCGGCTAATCCTACGCATATTGTTTGTATGTCTGGTTGCACAAATTGCATAGTATCATAAACAGCTAATCCAGGTATTACCGATCCGCCGGGAGAGTTTATAAACAAATACAAATCCTTGGTATCATCCTCTACACTAAGATATACCATAAGACCAATAAGTTGATTCGAGGCCTCGGTATCCACTTCTTGTCCTAAAAACATGACTCTTTCTCGATAAAGTCGGTTGAGTGGGATAAAATTGTATTCCCTCTGAACCGTACATGCATCTTTTAATGCATACGGTTCAAGACACATCGCGAAAAAAAAGAATCAATGTATAGATTCTAGTTTTTTTTATTAAAAAAAAAGAATTCACTAAACCTTTCGGACTAACTTATCATTGATGTATTCTTTCATCGGAATTCAATTCCAATCACGATGTAATTTTCTGGTTCCTGGATGGTCTTCTTGAATTCTTTTAGGTTTCTGCTCTACTCCGAGTAAAGATCTGACCGGTTTTGATTTACATATATAGGCCTAATATCCGAATACTACACCTTTTTGCTACAACTTATTTTTTTTTTTCAATGAAATTTTATTTCATGTCTCCCGCCAAATATTAATTATTCAATGCATTCATCACATTATTCAATTTATTATTTATTAACAGAGTGAGATCACTTTATATTAGAAATTATAAATCGAAGATTCTATAATAAATAGAATTTAATCGAATATGATATTAACTAAAAATCATAGATATATTACGAATTGGTTTTTTATAAACAGAGCCTGAATATTTCATTTTATTGTTCGAACCAAAGCAACCATAAATTAGTCTAATTGCTAATATTAATCTGTATATCCCCTAGAAAATAGATTTCATTTTCTTCGTTGCATTTCCATTTCACGCTCCAAATTTTTGATGATTCAATCAATTTTTCTTGGTCGAAAGAGAGGATATCTCAATCGGGGAAGAGAACGGGGAAATACCATATTTCCAAATAGATCGGACAAGTCGCACTATAGGTCAATCCATGATTCCTCTTCGTCTCCAGGATTTTGAAAAGTTACTTGTGGAACACCAATAGGCATTAAACGAAATAAAAATGAAATAGTATATCTCACTTTGATGTGAAAGCGTAAAAATAGGTTTATTATCTTAATAATCGTTTCTCTTTTATCCTATTTTATCCAGAGATTAAAATAAAAAATAAGTTCAGAAAAAAGAAAGACAGAATGAAGAAAGGAAATTTGTTACAAATAGGTCTTTTCCTTTGTATGATGAACAAATCTAGATGAAGTTACTCATATAAAATGCTTTCAACGTTCTACCATTGCGCATTGGTACTTATCGAGTGTAGAATAAATCTGTTTCTTTTTGTTGCTACGAACAAATATTAATCCTTTTATCGAGATAATCCACTAAAAAAGTAAAGTATTATAGTGTGGTTTTTTTACAGTGCAATAAAGTTAAATAGCGTCTATTTTTAATTGAAAAAAAAGGGGGGGTTTCTATGGGTTTGCCTTGGTATCGTGTTCATACGGTCGTATTGAATGATCCCGGCCGTTTAATTTCTGTCCATATAATGCATACAGCTCTGGTTGCTGGTTGGGCCGGTTCGATGGCTTTATACGAATTAGCGGTTTTTGATCCTTCTGACCCTGTTCTTGATCCAATGTGGAGACAGGGTATGTTCGTTATACCCTTCATGACTCGTTTAGGAATAACCAATTCGTGGGGTGGTTGGAGTATCACAGGGGGGACTCTAACGAATCCGGGTATTTGGAGTTACGAAGGTGTGGCTGGTGCACATATTGTGTTTTCTGGCTTGTGCTTTTTAGCAGCTATTTGGCATTGGGTGTATTGGGATCTAGAACTCTTTTGTGATGAGCGTACAGGAAAACCCTCTTTGGATTTGCCCAAGATCTTTGGAATTCATTTATTTCTATCAGGGGTCGCTTGCTTTGGTTTTGGCGCATTTCATGTAACAGGATTGTACGGTCCCGGAATATGGGTATCCGATCCTTATGGACTAACGGGAAGGGTACAAGCTGTAAATCCAGTATGGGGTGTGGAAGGTTTTGATCCTTTTGTTCCGGGAGGAATAGCCTCTCATCATATTGCAGCAGGAACTTTGGGCATATTGGCAGGTCTATTCCATCTTAGTGTCCGTCCGCCCCAACGTCTATACAAAGGATTACGCATGGGAAATATTGAAACCGTCCTTTCCAGTAGTATCGCTGCTGTCTTTTTTGCAGCTTTTGTCGTTGCTGGAACTATGTGGTATGGATCAGCAACTACCCCGATTGAATTATTTGGTCCCACTCGTTATCAGTGGGATCAAGGATACTTCCAACAAGAAATATATCGAAAAGTTAGTGCTGGGTTAGCTGAAAATAAAAGTTTATCTGAGGTTTGGTCTAAAATTCCTGAAAAATTAGCTTTTTATGATTACATCGGCAACAATCCGGCAAAAGGGGGATTGTTCAGAGCGGGTTCAATGGATAATGGGGATGGAGTAGCTGTTGGTTGGTTAGGACACCCTATCTTTAGAGATAAAGAAGGGCATGAACTTTTTGTACGTCGTATGCCTACTTTTTTTGAAACATTTCCGGTTGTTTTGGTAGACGGAGACGGAATTGTTCGAGCCGATGTTCCTTTTAGAAGGGCAGAATCGAAATATAGTGTCGAACAAATAGGTGTAACTGTTGAGTTCTATGGTGGTGAGCTCAATGGAGTCAGTTATAGTGATCCTGCTACTGTGAAAAAATATGCTAGACGTGCTCAATTGGGTGAAATTTTTGAATTAGATCGGGCTACTTTAAAATCCGATGGTGTTTTTCGTAGCAGTCCGAGGGGTTGGTTTACTTTTGGACATACTTCATTTGCTCTGCTCTTCTTCTTCGGACACATTTGGCATGGTGCTAGAACCTTGTTCAGGGATGTTTTTGCTGGTATTGACCCAGATTTGGATGCTCAGGTGGAATTTGGAGCATTCCAAAAACTTGGAGATCCAACTACAAGAAGACAAGTAGTCTGATATAATATATATATATTTGTATTTTTTGTATTTAGTCTTGTAATTTGGTATAGGATATCAAAAAAATCTTGATTTGAATCGCTGTATTTTTTTTGACTCTTGCCCTGCTCTTTCTTTATCAGGGAGACGATCTCAAATAAACAGGTATGGAAGCTATAATTGTAAACCACGATAGAATCTATGGAAGCTTTGGTTTATACATTCCTTTTAGTCTCAACTCTAGGAATCATTTTTTTCGCTATCTTTTTTCGAGAACCGCCTAAAGTTCCAACTAAAAAGACAAAATGATTTTTCTGTATCTCAATTGAAAGTAATGAGCCTTCAATATTGGGAGGCTCATTGCTTCAACTAGTCTCCGTGTTCCTCGAATGGATCTCGTAGTTGTTGAGAGGGTTGCCCAAAAGCAGTATATAAGGCGTACCCAGTAAAACTTACAAGTAAACCCGATATAAAGATGGCAACTAGTGTTGCTGTTTCCATTATTATAGAGTTTCAAGACCACAAGTGATCTATGCTAAGATCATTTATTTACAACAGAATGGTATACAAAGTCAACAGAGCTCAATGAATAAAAAATAGGATTTATGGCTACACAAACCGTTGACGGTAGTTCTAGATCTGGTTCAAGACGAACTATTGTAGGAGATTTATTGAAACCTTTGAATTCAGAATATGGTAAAGTGGCTCCTGGGTGGGGAACTACTCCTTTTATGGGTATTGCAATGGCTCTATTTGCGATATTCTTAGCCATTATTTTGGAGATTTATAATTCTTCTATTTTACTGGACGGAATTTCAATGAATTAGATTCTATTAAATAGTTTTTCAAGACAAAGTGAAGTATGTAGGTCTCTGATTTTTAGACCATTCTATATTTGGTAGCTCGACCGTGAAATTTATTTGTTTCTTTATTTCCGGAATATGAGTGTGTGACTTGTTATAATGGATCCTATGGATAGTACAGCGAATAGGTCTGTCCTGTCATCTTGCTAGAGATAGTTTTATTTCGTCGGATATTCTCTTCGTATCTGAAGCACGAAATATATAAAATAGATTACAAAGTATTAGAACTATGATTCAGACTTAATATTCAGAACTCGTGGCCGGACTTACACATTTTTTTTTAGAGTTAGCTTATAAATTGAAAGCTTTTTTTCTTTCAAACTCCCGTTTATGCTTATTTTGATCGAAGTCCAAGGGTCTCTTTGGATTTTTAGTCATTATACCTATTCATTGAATAACTGATGATCCAACGGTTCTTACTCAAGGAATTTGAGGGCTTAGTTTGATCGGGTTTTAGTGACTCATCGTGGTTCTAGTATGAATCTGAGGTTGTAATTGATTAATAGGTCTTAACAAGAAAATTCCTATTAATAATAAATAAAACAATTGTAAAGTTTCATCACACACAAATAAAAAAAAAATAGGTAATTATAGAAAAGTCAAGAGGCCTGGTCAACATATAGATGAATGAGCCGACTTGAGGTTTTGGCATTATAACCACAATAAATAACTTTCGGATTTTTATTCGTTCGTATCGTCAGAAAAGAGTGAATCATATAATTAGACAAGACAGTTTCGAACACAGATCCAATAGAATCTTGTATTTTGGTCTTTATGTTTGAGCCGTACGAGATGAAATTCTCATATACGGTTCTCAGAGGGGAGTACCTCGGTTTACCTATCTCAATAAAATTTATGATTGGTTCGAAGAACGTCTTGAGATTCAGGCAATTGCTGATGATATAACTAGTAAATATGTTCCCCCCCATGTCAACATATTTTATTGTCTAGGAGGAATTACGCTTACGTGTTTTTTAGTACAAGTAGCTACAGGGTTTGCGATGACTTTTTATTATCGTCCGACAGTTACGGATGCTTTTGCTTCTGTTCAATATATAATGACTGAAGCTAACTTTGGTTGGTTAATCCGATCAGTTCATCGATGGTCGGCAAGTATGATGGTACTAATGATGATCCTCCACGTATTTCGTGTGTATCTCACAGGTGGCTTTAAAAAACCTCGCGAATTGACTTGGGTTACAGGTGTGGTTTTGGCTGTATTGACCGCATCTTT